ATTTACCGATCCGACAATAGTTCCAATTAAAATTAAAATCATACTAAAATGAACAACTATTGGTGCTATTCGACCGATTAAACCTTTATAACAATAAATAATATTTTTTTGTTGGAATATTGAATATTTTGTTTCTTTTAATTTAAATAATAATTGTTGAAATTTTTTACTACTAAGTTTTGTTGAAACTTTTAACTTTTGAAACTGTTTTGATGTGCGAAAAAATTGGCATCGACGAGAAATTTTTAATGATGGTAATTGTTGAAGTATTGTACAAGTTAAGAGACTTGTACCAAAAATTAATATCAGACTAATAAACCACCAGGTTTTATAAACATGATCAAATCCAAACTTAAGAATTATATCCCAAGATAAAAAACCAAAAACTTTATTTGTTAATGGATAATTTAGTTTATATACTTCAATTGATTGGTCTTGTTCAATAACTGTTCCAATAATACTAGATACTGCAATTATTAATAAAATTGCTATAGCAAAGCGTAGGTCAGCTAATGACCGAAAAAAACGTTGTTTCATTTTATTAATTTTATTGATTAATTTATATATATCGGGTTTGATGATGCTAAACGAATTCGACCAGATGAGGCCCAACTTTGTAATTTTAAAGTTTGACTAGTTTCTAATTGAGCTAAAGGAATTAATTCATTTAAAGCAAGGCATATATCATCTGTTGTAAATTCTCGTTGTTCATAAAATGCATGATACATTCCCTCAATTATACTTTGTCGAATTTCCGCTCCTGAAAATGTTTCTGATAATTTTGCTAACTTTTCATAATCGAAGCTATTCCAACTATTTGGTCGAAATTCTTGAAGATGAATTTTAAAAATTTGTTCTCTTTCTTCTTGTTGTGGTAAATCTAAAAAGAAGATTTCATCAAATCGACCTTTTCGAATAATTTCTAATGGTAAAAGATCAACATTATTTGCAGTTGCTACAACAAAAACAGGTTTAGTTTTTTCTGACAGCCAACTGATAAACGTTGCGAGTACTCGATTACTTGTACCACTATCACCTTTACTTTCATTATTACTAAATGCTTTATCAATTTCATCAATCCATAATATACAGGGTGATAATGTTTCTGCTACTTCAATTGTTTGTCGTAATCGAGATTCAGATTCACCTACAATTCCACCAAATAATTTACCTACATCTAATTTTAACAAAGGTAATTGCCATTCTGTTGCGATTGCTTTAGCGGTTAATGATTTTCCTGTCCCTTGAATACCCACAAGTAATAATCCTCGTGGAGTTGGAAGACCGTAATTTGATGCTTGAATACCAAATGATGTTTTTCGTTTTTTTAACCATTGTTTTAAATTTTCAACACCACCAATATTTGTAATTTTTTCATTTGCTGACCAGTACTCTAAAATTTCTGTCTGACTAATAATTTGTTTTTTTTCGCTTAATAAAATCGCAATACTTTTTTCATCAATTGTTTTATGGGTTGCAATAATTTTTGATAAAACACGACGGATTCGTTCAAGTGATAAACCTTGACATGCTTGAGTTAAACTTTCAAACAATTCTAAATTAACGTTAATATTTAATGAATCAATTAGTCGTGTTAATTCTTGGTTGATTTCACTTTCAAGTGGTAATTGAAATTGTAAGACAGTTATCAAATCTTGTAACTCCTTAGGGATATTAAATTCAGAACCAATAATAATTATAGTTTTTGGCTGTAATTTTAAAATACGACTTATATTTTTCAATTTTCTAGAAATTGAAATATCTGTTAGAAATCTATTAAAATCCTTTAATAAAAAAACTGCAGGAGTTTCTGAAGTTAGTCGTTCTATTAATTCTAAAGCTTGCAATGGATTTCTTTTTGCAAATCCCTCATTATTTGGATTATTCGTATAACCATCAACAAAATCCCAACTATATATACTTCTATTTAAACTTGTTTTGATATGTTTCCGAATTACATATTCAACGCGATCTTCTTCAATGGTATTAATAAAAATAACTGGATATCTAGCTTTTAACAAAAGTGTTAATTCATCATTAAATTTCATACAATAATTAATTAGAAAGTCAATTTGCTAAATTACTATTATATTAATTTTAACTAAAAAATTATGTATTATTAGAGTAAAGAAAAGTGTTTTACTCTAATAGAATAGATTCTTAATGACTAATTGCTAGTCTTTTACGTCCTTTTTTTCGACGATTTTTTATTAATTTACGACCATTTGTTGTAGCCATGCGAGCACGGAAACCTGATAATCGTAAAATCGAAGTTCTCGTTTTGTTTGATAATGTACGTTTTGACATAATTGAATATTGGTGTTTTAATAATAATTTGTATTTTATTAAATTCTTAACTTCTTAAGAATTTGTTTTAAGCTAGTACTTTGAAAAACTATTTACTAAACAAATAATATAAAGTTTAATAGTATTGGTAAATTTTTAAAATAATTTAGTTTAGTTGTTTACCATATAAAATTAAAACAATAATTGATAAAAATAAATAAATTTTAATTTTAAAGAATTGATGATCGAATAAGATCATAAATTACTAAATGACGTGTAATTAAACCTCTACTTTTAAATAATTCATATGCTTCATCTTTATATTCAAAAAGAGGATTTCTTTGACCGTAACTTCGCCATCCGACAGCATCACGTAGTAAAGCCATTTTTTGTAAATGTTCTTTCCAATCAATATCAATATATATTAAAATAAGTGTTCTTTCTAATGCTCTAATAATACCTAAATGACGAATTTCTAATTCTAAAACTTTTGATTCATAACATAGCCAAAATTCTTGGAAAAGGTATGTTTTCAACTCAATCAAGTCAAAACTATTTAAATCACTATTAACTTTATTAATAAGATTTAATAATATATTTGTTCCAAATAAATTTTCAAGACATTGAATTGTTTCAGGAATTGTTAAATTCTGTTTACGTACTCTAGTTAGTATTTCTGTAATAATTTGTTCACCATATGCCAGTAATTTCATTTTTACAGACACACTTTCTAAAATTTTTCTACGTTCATAATAAACTACATTACGTTGTTTATTTAAAATTTCATCATAATCAAACAAATTTTTTCGAGAATCATAGTCAGCTTCTTCTAATCGTTTTTGAGCAGAATCTAAACTTTTTGTTAATAAATTTGATTCTAACGGTGAATCATCCAAGAATTGATTTTTCATAAATTGTTGAATTTTGGGCCCACCAAATAATCTTAATAAACGATCTTCTAAACTTAAAAAGAATTTTGAAGTACCAGGATCTCCTTGACGTGCACATCTTCCACGTAGTTGATTGTCAATTCGTCGAGAATCATTTCTTTCAGTACCAATAATATATAAACCACCTAAATTTTTAACAATGATATTATCAATCTCTTGATTTTTTTTCTCAAAATTTAATAATTCATTAACTAAAAATTTTATAGAGCATTGATAATTCTTTTTTGGAATTCGAATTTGATCAATTTCATTTAAAATTTTTAAAATTTCTGTATCAGATAAAGCTAAGAATGTAGAATCATTAATTAAAGAAGTTAAAACACTAATAAATTTTTGTGAAACTCCGGTTATTTGTTTTATTAATGGGAAAATTGTGTTTATTTGATTAGTTAAACACTGATTTTTGTAAGAAACTAAAATTGTATATAGTTTTTTAAGAACTTTGAATTTAATATTTCCACCTAAAATAATATCAGTTCCTCGGCCTGCCATATTTGTTGCAATGGTAATACTACCTTTTTTACCTGCTTGAGCAACAATTTCTGATTCCCGTCGAACGTTTTCAGGTTTTGCATTAAGAAGTTGATATTCTAAATTATATTCAGTTAACAATTGAGCAAGCATCTCTGATTTTTCAACTGTTGTTGTACCGATAAGAATTGGTTGATTTTTTACGGCAATTTGTTTACACTCTTTCGCTATCGCATTCCATTTCGAAAGTTCATCTTTATAGATTACATCAGCAAAATCTTTACGTAAATTTGGTTTTGCTGTAGGAATTTCTACAACTGGTAGATTATAAATTTTATCAAATTCAACTTCAGCTGTTTTTGCTGTTCCTGTCATTCCAGATAACTTCGGATATAACAAGAAGAAATTTTGATAAGTAACTGAAGCTGCAGTTTCAGTATTTTGTCTAATAGGAATAGCTTCTTTAGCTTCAACTGCTTGATGTAAACCATCACTCCAGCGTCTATCAGGCATAATTCGACCAGTAAATTCGTCAACAATAATAATTTGATTATTCTGAACTATGTAATGAACATTGCGGAAAAATAATGTTGTTGCTTTAAGAGCATTAATTATGAAAGGAATCCAAGGATCATTAGGATTATATAAATCTTTAATTCCTAAGATTTCTTCAATTTGAACTGCACCTTGTTTTGTCAAAATAACATTTTTATTTTTTTCGTCAACTTTAAAATGAACATTAACTTCTAAATAATCTGTGATTTCAGCGGCAATAATATATTTATCAATACAAGTTTCAACAGCATTTGAAATAATTAATGGAGTTTGTGCTTCATCAATTAAAACTGAATCAACTTCATCAACGATACAATAGTTAAAGGGTCTCAAGACAACATTACGTATATTTAGTGACATATTATCACGTAAATAATCAAATCCTAATTCATTATTTGTAACATAAGTTATATCTGCGTCATAATTTTCTTGACGTTCAGTTACGTTCATATTTTCCTGAATTAAGCCAGTATTTAAACCTAAAAATCGATAAACTTGGCCCATTGAAATTTGATCTCGATTTGCCAAATAATCATTTACTGTTACTATATGAACGCCTTTTTTTGTTAAACCATTTAAATAAGCAGGTAAAGTTGCTACTAATGTTTTTCCTTCCCCTGTTCGCATTTCTGCAATTTTTCCACTGTTTAGAACCAAACCACCGATTAATTGAACGTCAAAATGACGTAAACCTAAAGTTCTGATACTTGCTTCTCGTGTTAACGCAAATGCTTCACTAATTATTGAATTTAAATTTTGTTCTTTTTTATATCGTTTTTCTAATTCACGAGACTTTGCTCGTAAATCACCATCAGTTAGTACTTTGAAATTAGCTTCTAATTGATTAATTTCATTAACTAATATTTGATAATCACTAGCAATTGAACTTTTTTTAAATGGATTTTTTAGCATTTTTTATAAAAATGTTATGCTATACAATAATATTTATACGTTTGTGTTTAGCGTCTTTATGATCAAATTTAACTGTACCATCAGTTAAAGCGAACAAAGTAAAATCTTTACCACAACCAACATTTACACCCGGTTTAAATTTCATCCCACGTTGACGTACTAAAATATTACCAGCTTTAACTACCTGACCACCATATCTTTTTACTCCTAATCGCTTAGAATTTGAATCGCGACCATTTTTTGTACTACCTGCACCTTTTTTATGAGCCATTTTTAAACTCCTTAAATTTTTTGTTAATTAATACTAATATCTTCAATTAAAACACGTGTTAGTTCTTGACGATGTCCTTGTTTCTTACGTGTTTTTTTCTTTGGACGCATTTTATAAACAATTTTTTTACGATCTCGTAAGTGTTCTAAAACCTTTCCTGTAACTTTTACACTATCTAAATATGGCTTACCTATTAAGATTTCACCTGAGTTATTGAATAATAAAACACGATTTAATGTAATTTCTTTTCCTAATTCTGTTGGAATACGATTTAAATCATAATATTTACCCGTTTCTATCCAGAATTGTCTTCCACTGATTTCTACAATTGCATATTTCATATATTAACAGACATTATAATTAGAAGAATTGAATTATATCTTATTGTACTAAATACATTTTTACTAAGTCAAATTATTTAGAACTACTCATTTATTGAGTAATATTTTTTAACATCCATAATTCATTATGGAAAAATTCAACTGCCTTTGAACGATAACATTCACGATTTGTTATTATAGATAAAGTCCGAGTTATTTTAATATTTTCAATAGTAATAATTTCAACTGTTTTTAATTTAATCTCTTTTTCAATGGCTGAAGAAGAAACGAAAGCAGCACCTAATCCTAAACTAACAGCAGTTTTAATACCTTCAATTGAATTTAGTTGCATTATAATATTAAACTGTTTTGTTTCAATATCATTTTGCATCAAGATATTGTCAATAAATTTTCGAATTGTTGATGTTGAATTTAATGTAATAAAATTTAAATGATATAAATCATCTTTATTAATTCTTTTTCTCTTTTGAAGAGCAAAGGGGTGTGATTTTGGTATAATCAAAATTAGTTCATCTTCTACAAAACTTTCTATTTCAAGATTTTTTTTTAGTTCATCAGGCACATCTCCACCTACAACGGCAATTTCGATTTCACGATTTACGACATTTTTTGCAATTATTCGTGTAGAATCTACTTGAACTTTAATATTAATTTGGGGGTAATTTTGTGCAAATAAAGCTAAAACTCTAGGCATTAAATAAGTACCAATTGTTTGACTTGCTCCAACTGTTAAATTCCCACGATCACCATTTTTTACATCATTTAAAGCCCGACAGCTTTCTTCACATAAAGCTAATATACGTTCTGAGTATTGTAAGAAAACTTTTCCTGCTTCAGTTAAAGAAATAGTATTATTTTCACGATTTAATAATAATATACCTAAACGATTTTCTAAAATTTTTATTTGTTTACTAAGCGAAGGTTGTGATACAAATAAAATTTCGGCTGCTCTTGTGAAACTTTTTTCAGAAGCTACTGCTTTTAAAATACGTAATTGTTGTAAAGTAAAAGGAAGAATCATATTCGTAAAAATTCCATTAATTAGGGTAATAAATAAAAAATTTATACTAGTTATCTATAAATTGCTATATTGCGGATGGAGAGACTCGAACTCTCAAAACAAAAGTTACTAGGACCTAAATCTAGCGCGTCTACCAATTTCGCCACATCCGCTTTTTTCTGATATAAGTAGTGTAAAATGAAAGAAATTTTTAAATCTTAATTTAAGATTTAAAAATTTATTCGTCTATATATACACTGTATATAAAACTTGTCGGTTTGCCTTGTAAAACAGATTTTGCTAACGATAAAGATTTTTGTGCTGCTTTATCTGCTTTTTTTTTCCAATTGGCCTTACGACTGTTCTTTTTTGATTTTGATGTCCGTTTTTTAGGTACTGCCATAATTTTTATAGATAGTTACTAAAATATAAAGACATTATAAAAAAGAAACAAGGAAAAATCAAATATTTTTTAATTTTTCCCTGTATAGTAATGATGAAATCTATTTGGTTAACGTGATAAACGTTGAATCTGTTGAATTGCTAAACGACCGATGTTGTATAAAGCCCATGATGCTGCAACTAAGACAGGAGCAGCAATTACAAGTAAACGAGTATCCATAGCTGATAATCCTCTATAAATATTAAAAATTTAAATACAGAAAATGATATTAATCACTAATATTATAATTTATATTATATAGTAATATTAGAAATATTTGTTATCTAATACTTTAAGCGCATTGTAAATATACGATAATTTTTTTTATTTGAATTTAACATTTCTTAGCGATTTATATAATTCTAAATTATTATTAAATTTATTTGTTCAATTAACAATTTAAACTTAAGTAATTTTAATAAGTAAAACTTTGGAATACGAGTTAATCAAAAATAAATTCAATAAACCTAATAAATCATCTGATAGAATAGCAAAATAGGTAAATTAATTGTGTTTAAGTCTAAAACTTTGGCATTGAACTATCTTCCCAGGAGGTCCCCCCCCAAGTATTTTCGTCGATTTATAACGTTTCACTGCTGAGTTCGAGATGGATCAGCGTGGTTCCGTTCAGTACACTAGAAACACCAAAGCAAAAAATCTTTAAGATATAAAATCTTAAAGATTCAAAAAAATTCAAGTCCTCGGTCTGTTAGGACATCTCAGCACATACATTACTGTACTTACACTTAATGCCTATCAAACGGTTAGTCTTACCGTGACCTTACTCACTTTCGTGATGAGAATACTCATCTTGAGGTGGGCTTCCCACTTAGATGCTTTCAGCGGTTATCCACTCCATACATAGCTACCCAGCGTTTACCGTTGGCACGATAACTGGTACACCAGAGGTATGTCCTTCTCGGTCCTCTCGTACTAAAGAAGGCTCCTCTCAATATTCTAACGCCTACACCGGATATGGACCGAACTGTCTCACGACGTTCTGAACCCAGCTCGCGTACCGCTTTCATGGGCGAACAGCCCAACCCTTGGGACGTACTACCGCCCCAGGATGCGATGAGCCGACATCGAGGTGCCAAACCTCCCCGTCGATGTGAACTCTTGGGGGAGATCAGCCTGTTATCCCTAGAGTAACTTTTATCCGTTGAGTGACGGCCTTTCCACTCAGTACCGTCAGATCACTAAGACCGACTTTCGTCCCTGTTCGACTTGTAGGTCTCACAGTCAAGCTTCCTTATGCCTTTACACTCTAGATACGATTTCTACTCGTTCAGAGGAAACCTTTGTACGCCTCCGTTACCGTTTGGGAGGCGACCGCCCCAGTCAAACTGCCCGCCTGAAACTGTTCTTTGACCAGATAATGGTTCAAAGTTAGAAATCTAACATTAGAAGAGTGGTATCTCACTGATAGCTCCCATATTCCCGCAAGAATATTTTCAACGCTTCCCACCTATACTGCGCGACTAAAGTCCAATTTCAATTTCAAGTTACAGTAAAGCTTCATAGGGTCTTTCTGTCCAGGTGCAGGTAGTCCGCATCTTCACAGACAAGTCTATTTCACCGAGTCCCTCTCCGAGACAGTATCCAAATCATTACGCCTTTCGTGCGGGTCGGAACTTACCCGACAAGGAATTTCGCTACCTTAGGACCGTTATAGTTACGGCCGCCGTTCACCAGGGCTTCAGTTATCAGCTTCGCAATGCTAACCAACTTCTTTAACCTTCTGGCACTGGGCAGGCGTCAGCCCCCATACATCGTCTTACGACTTAGCGGAGACCTGTGTTTTTGGTAAACAGTTGCTTGGATCTTGTTATTGCAGCCTTACGAATAAGGCACTCCTTCTCCCGAAGTTACGGAGTTATTTTGCCGAGTTCCTTAGAGAGAGTTATCTCGCGCCCCTTAGTATACTCTACCTACCCACCTGTGTCGGTTATGGTACAGGCATTTTTTATTTATGACAGTGCAAGCTTTTCTTGGAAGTATGACATACACTACTTCGACGCCTTAGCGTCTCGTACTCACGTCTCAACTCAAAGCGTTTTCGCCGCTTCTCAACATCTTGAACGTTTAAACCGGTAACCAATATCCGGCTAGCTTAGCCTTCTCCGTCCCTCGTTGTCAATAAAAAATGGTACGGGAATATTAACCCGTTGTCCATCGACTACGCTTTTCAGCCTCGCCTTAGGTCCTGACTTACCCTCCGCGGACGAGCCTTCCGGAGGAAACCTTGGGTTTTCGGGGTATAGGATTCTCACCTATATTTTCGTTACTCAAGCCGACATTCTCACTTCTGCTTCGTCCATATCCGCTTACGCTAATACTTCGACCTACAACAGAACGCTCCCCTACCGATATATTATCTATAATATATCGCACAGTTTCGGCAAATTGCTTAGTCCCGTTCATTTTCGGCGCAGGTTTACTCGATCAGTGAGCTATTACGCACTCTTTAAAGGATTGCTGCTTCTAAGCAAACCTCCTGATTGTTTATGCACTCCCACCTCCTTTACCACTTAGCAATTATTTAAGGGCCTTAACTGGTGCTCTGGGCTGTTTCCCTCTTGACAATGGAGCTTATCCCCCACAGTCTTACTGGTAGACTGTACACTTAGTATTCTTAGTTTGCAACGATTTGGTACCGAATTACCAGCCCGCATACGTAACAGTGCTTTACCCCTAAGCTATAATATCTACCGCTGCGCCAAAACGCATTTCGGGGAGAACCAGCTAGCTCCGAGTTCGATTGGCATTTCA